TATGTAAAAATTGGAATAAATAGGAAAAAGCCGGCTATCGGAATCGAACCGATGACCATCGCATTACAAATGCGATGCTCTAACCTCTGAGCTAAGCGGGCTCACATAACATTAATTTTATGTGCATACTAATTCAATAAAATATTGGAATCTTAATCTTAAGTATTCACTATTATGTCTTATCTATTCAGACTCGATATGAATAGAAAACAATAGAATATACAATTAAAAAAAAATATTGAATATTATAGAACATAACTATTAATATAGCGATATAGAATTTGTTTTTTTTTATCACAAATCACTAATACAATTTACAATTCGAATATTATTAAATTCGATATTTTTTTAGTAAATTCTAGATCTTATTAGATTCGATAGTAAATATTTTTATTTTAGTTAGTTAGTTAGATAGTTAAATTATTTAAATTTGTCATTTTTGAATTTGAATTCAAATGACATTTGAAATTCTTTTTATTACACTTCTATATTTTCTATATTATTTGATTCCATATCATTAGGGATGATTAGTTCGAACTGATGAGACATTCCTCCGCTTTCATTCCATTCATAAAATTAATAAAGTAGTAATAAAGTAGTAAAGGCGGAAATTAAGACAACAAAAAAAGAGACCGTTCAAGTATTCAAAATTGCATGAGAGGGGCGACAGGTAGATATATGTAGATATATATAGGATATCTATTAATCTATATTGAATTACGGATCCAGAAATGATAAAATCCAATTTGATTGGCCAAATAGGGTCTCCTATAGAAGATAGGAGAAGACAGGTAAGAAATCAAAGAGGAAAAATGCTTCTTCGAAATAGGAATCGGTATCTAATATCTAATGAATTCAAAGGTTCCAGTAGAAATGAAAGAAAAAGGGAACGACATCATAACGCAATGAAATCCTAATCTTAACACAAAAGGAAGGGGATATGGCGAAATCGGTAGACGCTACGGACTTAATTGGATTGAGCCTTGGTAAGGAAACCTACTAAGTGATGACTTTCAAATTCAGAGAAACCCCGGAATTAAGAAAAAGGGCAATCCTGAGCCAAATCCTATTTTCAGGTTGAGAAAACGAAAACAAGGATAGGTGCAGAGACTCGACGGAAGCTGTTCTAACAAATGGAGTTGGCCGCGTTGGTAGAGAAATCTTTCCATCGAAAATTCAGAAAGGATGAAAGATATACATACGTATTGAATACTATATCAAATGATTAATGCCGACCCAAATGAGTCTGTATTTTTTCTATAAAAACGGAAGAATTGGTGTGATTCGATTCTTTCTTCAATGTAGAATCGAATATTCATTGATCAAAAGATTCACTCCATAGTCTGTAGATCCTCTTTTCAAGAACTGGATTAATCGGACGAGAATAAAGATAGAGTCCCGTTCTACATGTCAATGCTGGCAACAATGCAATTTTGAGTAAGAGGAAAATCCGTCGACTTAAAAAATCGTGAGGGTTCAAGTCCCTCTATCCCCAAAAAGCCTATTTGCCCCCCCAACTATTTATCCATTCTATCCCCCCCTTTCCTTGCGTGAGTGTCCTTATACACTCGCCCTATTCTTTTTGAAATAGATCTGGTCGGAAATGTCTTATTATATCTTATATCTAAGATATACATCTTTGAGCAAGAAATCCCCTTTTGAATGATTTACAATCGATATCATTACTCATACTGAAACAGAAAAAGTCATCTTTTTTAAGATCCAAGAAATTCCAGTAACTAGATAAAACTTTGTAATCTTCTTTCGCCCTTTTAATTGACATAGACCCCCGCCCTCTAATAAAATGAGGATGCTACATTGGGACTTAGTCAGGATAGCTCAGCTGGTAGAGCAGAGGACTGAAAATCCTCGTGTCGCCAGTTCAAATCTGGTTCCTGACGCATGATTAATTTGGATGAGTCTCTCTTGAATAAATTAATTGATATGAATCGGCATCCCTATTCATTTTGAGTTTGGACGATAACACATACTTTTATCCATCTCGCCGAGATAGATCTCATCTATTTTTTTTTTATAGATGGGTAGAATTCTTTTAGATACTTTATCTAAAAGAATTCGATTCTATTTCATCTTTTTTATCTTTATGTCCATATGCCTTAAGTCAAAAAGAATGTTAATACTTCATATATATTCAAAAGACGCGTTCAAAAGGTTAAATAAGTTGGTTGAGATACTCCAAAGTCGAATCTAGAGAAATTGAAATAGACAAGATTAAGTTCAGATACAAATAAATAGAATCCGGTTCGATTTATTCATTCCTACCTACATAACTTTCTAGACTAGAACCGTCTAAGTAATATGCGCGGTACAAAGTAAAACTTCATGATACAGAACTCCTTTTGTTCATCCTATTGGTTTGGCTCATCTGAAATAGATATCTTCCAACCCAAATAAATGGAAGGCGAGAATTCCAAGGAATTCCTAATTTTTTTGTTATAGCCTATCGAGAATTTAAAAAAGACTTCCGTTATTCTGGTTA